TGAAAAGAAAAAATGAAACTTGGATCAAGGAATCAAATGAATGAAAAAGATAATGCATTTTTAATGAATTTTGTTTTGACCGTTAACGAAAAGAAAAAATAGGATAAATAATTAGGGAGTCGAGCAGGCCTTTTTTTGGGGATAGAGGGACTTGAACCCTCACGATTTTTAAAGTCGACGGATTTTCCTCTTACTATAAATTTCCTTGTTGTCGATATTGACATGTATAATCGGACTCTATCTTTATTCTCGTCCAATTAATCAGTTATTTATCAGACTATGGAGTGAATAATTTAATCAATTAATATTCGATTCTTTCTTCAACTTGAAATCGGTTCAAAACAAAATTCTTTTTTTTTTTTTTATTGCAATTTTGATATAAATAATATTAGTTTGATATAAATAATATTAGATAGAAATAATACTAAAAAAAAAATACAGATTCAGGCCATCATTAATTATTTGCGATTAATTATTTGAGATAGTATTTTAGTACACATACATATGTATATAAAGTTAGCCTTTCTAAAGTTTAGACGAAAAGATTTTACTAATGCACAGCAAAGTAGTCAACTCCATTTGTTAGAACAGCTTCCATTGAGTCTCTGCACCTATCCTTTTTTTTATTCCGTCTTTATGTATATGTATGAACCTTGTTTTGTTTTTGGAAAACAGGATTTGGCTCAGGATTGCCCATTTTAAATTCCAGGGTTTCTCTGAATTTGAAAGTTATCACTTAGTAAGTTTCCATACTAAGGCTCAATCCAATTAAGTCCGTAGCGTCTACCAATTTCGCCATATCCCCCCCTTTTATATTAAGATCGATCTTATTATGCTGCTATTCTTTTTTTTTTCTTTCATTTATAATCTATCGGAACTGTAGAAGTTATTAAAAAAAAAGAATTCCTAGAAAGGTCTTTCTATTTGTATTTGATTTCTTGTCTATCTTCTTTCATCTCGATCGGAGACTCCTATTTGGTCTAATCCGAAATGATTCTAGCATTTCTGTATCCGCAATTCAATATAGATATATACCACATTTATTATATATGCCTCTTCCCCTCTCATTTTTCTCATGCAATTTGAGATACTCGAACGGTCGATTCTTTTCTTTTTTGTTTTGCTATTCTATATTAATTATGTATATTAATTTTGAATAACTAAGAATAAAAAAAACTAACTACGATTCGAGTAGTTTACTAAATTCCCGCGCATGTACAATTTCGGTTGTTATTCTTATGTAGGCCCGCTTAGCTCAGAGGTTAGAGCATCGCATTTGTAATGCGATGGTCATCGGTTCGACTCCGATAGCTGGCTTTTCATTATTTGTTTGATTTTTTTACTTGATTGATAATGTTTTTTTGACATCAAAGAATATTGAAAAAGCTTCTTCCCCTTTTTTCTAAGAATCGCCGATTATATTATTATGTGGGAGAAATTTTCCATTATGAATAGAAAAGTTAAAGCTCTCCAGAAAAACATTATTATTGTATATACAATAAAGTCTGGGAGAGAATCCATCTCATTAGTCTTTGTAATATAATATTTCATGCCCCCCATTTATCATATTTATCCTTTAGTTCAGTTTTAATATGAAATTTCAATAAAATAAGGGAAATAAGGAGTTTTTATGTCACGTTACCGAGGGCCTCGTTTCAAAAAAATACGCCGTCTGGGGGCTTTGCCGGGGCTAACTCGTAAAAGGCCTAGAGCCGTAAGCGATCTTAGAAATCAATCGCGTTCCGGTAAAAAATCTCAATATCGTATTCGTTTAGAAGAAAAACAAAAATTGCGTTTTCATTATGGTCTTACAGAACGACAATTACTTAAATACGTTTGTATCGCCGCAAAAGCAAAAGGGTCAACGGGTCAGGTTTTACTACAATTAATCGAAATGCGTTTGGATAACATCCTTTTTCGATTAGGTATGGCGTCAACTATTCCTCGAGCCCGGCAATTAGTTAACCATAGACATATTTTAGTTAATGGTCGTATAGTAGATATACCAAGTTATCGCTGCAAACCTCGAGATATTATTACAGTGAAGGATGAACAAAAATCTAGAGCTATGATTCAAAACCATCTTGATTCATCCGCCCAGGAGGAATTGCCAAAACATTTGACTTTTCAACCATTCCAACACAAAGGATTGGTCAATCAAATAATAGATAGTAAATGGATTGGCTTGAAAATAAATGAATTATTAGTCGTAGAATATTATTCTCGTCAGACTTAAACCTAACTAAAATAATAAATAATCTAAAATAATAAAATAATAAAATAAAGGTTCGGACAATTTTGCCCCCTGGTTCCTAAGTAAATATAAGCGCGGGGGGGCTTTTCTCCCATTCATATATCATATATCATATTAGGGGTAGAGATATTTTTATCCTTTGACCACTCTTTACAGTATTTTTTGTACCGCAGAAATGAGGAATACAGACTTTATTTATAGGAAAGGTGGGAATAAAGGTATCCATTCTTATGTGATTTGATATATTTCAGTCAGTAACATTGATAAATTAGATGAAGGTACGGAAAGAGAGGGATTCGAACCCTCGGTAAACAAAAAAAGCCTACATAGCAGTTCCAATGCTACGCCTTGAACCACTCGGCCATCTTTCCTACATAACGATTCTGGACCAGAAACCGAGTAAATCGCGAGTCATTCATATTACATTATTGGATAGGTGCGGTATGTACAATCTAATTTTAACTATAACTAAAAAAACGAAAAAAAAAAGAGAAACCGCCCGTTCGAGTCCTCCCTATCCATTGATTTAAGCCGGTCTAGTTATCAGAAAGGGATGCGCGCGCTGTCTACGAATATATCTTTATTGTTTTTAACAAATTTAACAAAGAATTTTTCAAAAAAAAATTCTCTTTATTCCCCAGCGACTTTTATTTGATTAAAATTCAAAGTTTTCTATTTTTATAGTTAGTTTCTATTTTTTTTTTTTTCTGAGTCAAGTCTCTTTTTATGTTATTTTGTACTGTACAATTCCTTTTTTTGTGGGGTCGTTTTCTCACGAGAGGTAATAAAAATAAATTATAAAATGGATTGAGTGCTACCTATGCCTAGATCCCGGATAACTGGAAATTTTATTGATAAGACCTTTTCAATTGTAGCCAATATCTTATTACGAATAATTCCGACAACTTCAGGAGAAAAAGAGGCATTTACCTATTACCGAGATGGTGTGATTTGATTTTTTATTTTTTTTACTTAACTTACCACTATCAAGCCTGAGGAAAAAAAAAGATTAGTCGGGATAGAAAGATTTGAAATAACTCTACGCCTGGTGAAGGTGAAGTTTATAAATAAAACAATTCCTTCTGTTGTGTATTCCCGATTAATGCAGCCTCAGATGCTTCAATTGTCGATTCTAGCATTGAGCGAAAGGTTGAACCTAGAACTATGGTTCTGTATTGCAGGTTAACCCAATTCCACTAGTACCATATAAATAGGCAGCATAGAGGAAGAAGCACTACGTCTAGGAATCAACAACACGAAAACTTTGTTATAAATTATCCCTTTTCTTTATTGGGATCAAACTAAGAACAATGGTTGGGACAACAAGCATCCATCTCGTTCGTACTTTGAATACCCATATAACCGTCGAAGACTGTTGAAGTGACTAATTCCTAGAAATTAAGAGGCGTTGAGGACAAAGAAATTGTTGGAGTTAACTTAACATTTTTATCTAGTACTGACGCGCTCGATGTTACGAAAAGATCTTTTGCAGTAAGGTTGGCTAGAGATTTCTTGTAAAAACACTAGCCCCGTTCAGTTCATAATGAGAATATTTTACTGCCTTTTGATTCACTGTATTATTCTCATTATGCACATAAGGGAGGAGCCGTATGAGATGAAAATCTCACGTACGGTTCTGGAACGGAGATTCTTTAATTTAAATTGAATAACGACCGTAACGAATGTCCGCCCAATCTGAAGGAAATTATGCGGAAGCTTTACAGAATTATTATGAAGCTATGCGCCTAGAAATTGATCCCTATGACCGAAGTTATATACTCTATAATATAGGCCTTATTCACACAAGTAATGGAGAACACACAAAAGCTTTGGAATATTATTTTCGGGCACTAGAACGAAACCCTTTCTTACCACAAGCTTTTAACAATATGGCCGTGATCTGTCATTACGTGCGACTATCTCCACTATAGAAAGAAAAAGAAAGAGCCAAATCCACTAGTAAAAAAAAAAATAGGCTTTCTACATATACATCGTCAAAAAGAACGATTTTTATCAGCTGTAGCAAAGAAAGAAACTTCATAGAAGTCAAAATAGGAAGAAAAAAAAATATGCTTATATACTCTATTCTATGGATAAAGGATCTAATTGATAGAGGAAGTACCGTAAAGATCAATTAGCGAGATTTTTGGCCGATACACTAAGAACTGCTTCCTTATGTCTTATGTCATAATATGAGACATACTTTAGGAATCAACTTATGTAACAGAGGCGATCGCCTAAAGTATTGAGCAGCGGTGCAGCATCAGATCCCAAAGATAGTAAGTCCTTTCTTTCTTATGAGGAAGGGTCTTTTTCAAAGATTCTATATAAAATTTATCTATTTCTATATGAAAGCGAGATAGTTACCTTTCAGAAAATTCTAATGATAGTAGAATGCCTACGCTTTATTCTTCTGAGGGTGGGAGAAAAGATAAAACAAAACGGATTATTAATCAAATCAAAATTCAAATTCGAAACTCATGTAATTAACCCCCTTTGGTTAACTCGAGAAAAAAAAGGGGGGGGTACCAAAAGAATTGACTACGGAGCCGTATGAGGTAGGAAACTCTCAAGTACGGTTCTAAGGAAAGGAATTTACTCGCCTATTCCGACCGAGGAGAACAGGCCATTCGTCAGGGAGATTCCGAAATTGCAGAGGCGTGGTTCGATCAAGCCGCTGAGTATTGGAAACAAGCCATAGCGCTTACTCCTGGAAATTATATCGAAGCACAGAACTGGTTGAAGA